ATATGCATTTGAAATAGATGCTCGAGTTATTACATATATCATGATCGATACATAAATGGATCGAGTCATCTGTTCTTTTACCCAAGAAAAAGTATTTCTATTTTGCATGGTCCAATCATTGATCCCCGGAATTTCTACAATAAATTTGATAGGTAGCTAGTAGAATTCCCTATCCACAAGTTTGCCATTGTATTGATTATACTGAAATAATTGTACTAGTAGAATATAGTATGAATACCTTGAATTGAAAAGGTAGAAGTATAAAGAATAAGTAAGATGAAAAATGATTTCTTTATACACAAAGAAAGGTTCTGATTTTATTGATATCAAAAGATCTAATGAATTATTCATTCATTGAATGATAAATTACTACAAGTGAAGGAGATACACGATTTAAAAAATGGAAGATCCAATATTTCACAATTGTATCTAGAATCACTGGAAAAGTGGAAACAAGACCAGATATAATCTGATCATTCTGAGCCAATCCAAAATCATTGTAGATCGAACCAATCATTAGTTCCCAACCATGGGTCGAGTGAAATCCGATCCATAAATCAGTAACTAAAAGAATTGAAAAAGCTTTGATTGTATCACTTAAGTTATAGAGAAATTCCTGAATCCAAGAATTTAAAATGAAAAGTTCTTCATTACCCAGAAAAAAATAACCACTTAGAATAGCGAAACAGATTAGATTTGTAGAGAAATGCAAAATGATATGGAAATGAGATTCATTTTGTCTTTGGACCAATTGTATTGTTTCCTTGTGCATTCCTATACGAAGCCTTTGCATATGTGTCTCCGAGTACTCCTTTATCATCTCGTCCAACAGGAATAGTTCTTCTAATTCCATAAATTTTTCTAGAACATTTTTCTCTTTAATATCATTCAAAGGGATTTCGGATTGCCTAGTATTCCACCAATTAATAACCCAAGTTTCTAGACATTTCTTAAATGAGAGAGAAACCCACCAGGGCAAAAAGATTATAGACACAAGATATGGGAGGGAAGCCAATGCTTTCTTTTTTTTCATTCTGTATCCGTGATGTGAATTGTTAATGAACCTGTTTCATTGGTCGATTCTATCTGAAATTTCTATGAAGTACGAATTATATAACAAGAGCCTATAACTCTAACAAGAATAAGGTATAAAACCTATGAATCTTTTCCTATTTTTGTTTTTGTGTAAGAATTGAGTCTTTGGATCGAGAATAGAACATACAAGAAAGGCTCTTTTCGAATGAAAAAAAAAGTAAATATTCTTTCCATATTTCAGAGATCACAATTAGGAAAATTGTAACCAATTTCCCTTTCATTTATTCCTTTCAATGAAGACTCGAAAACCCATTTGAACTAACAAATAGAATTTGGATTTAAAGACGAACCCTACCGGATTCTTTAATTCTTTTATTTCCATTTCGAATTTGAAAGATTTCACTGTCTAACCGCAGCGCAGGGATAGGGTATCAATTCAAAGGCCTAAAAAGAGGAATTATGTTTTACGAAAACAAAAGACATGTTAGGATATTTGATGAATCTATACTAATTTACTTATTACTTATTTAGACCTTTTACTAGTCTAAAGAGTGAAGCCAGACACCATGTGTATGCGTATACAAAATAGTTATTGTTCCATATACGTCTTCCCACTTTTGAGATGTATTAAGTTCCTTCTCTCATGCTGAGATTTATTCTTCAGTTCATTTCAAAAGACTTCAATAGGTACGCGCAAGAAATAGGCCAATTCAGCAGCTTTTTGTTCAATTTCTCGTGGAGTCAAATCCTCATCAGTACGGGTCAAGGGAATGGCTCCTTGACCCTTGATTTCCATATAAAGGACACGACGAGGAAAAAGACCCTCTCTCACCTCCATTCTGATTGATTGGATATCTTTCAGAAAGAAACGAAGGAAGATGCGACGATTTCTTCCAGGAAATCCCCAACGAAAAAGGGACATTATCCCTTCTTTTCTATCGAATCGGTCATAACCACTACCTACATTCCATGAAATTGTGCACCACAAATAAGAACTAATGAATAGACCTGCGATCCCATAGAAAGACATCACGATCCCTTGTGGGAAAAAAAGGATTTGCTGAGACGGAAATACGGATATCAGATTTTTACCAAGATAACTGGAAGTTCCAACCACTAAGAATCCTAGTGAACCTAAAAAAAGGATACAGGCCCAGCAAAAATTACTTGTTTTTCGAGACCCCGTTATAAGTTCTATCCATATATGTTCTGATCGCCAGTTCATACTATACTAGATCCAGTTGCATTTGATTGGAATTAAGAGAATAACCCAAATGGATTTGACTTTACTTTTATTGCTTGATCCCGAAGTAACTTTCATCAACTAGCAGTATTCCGACAGGAACCATTAGGAATAATTGGTTAGATACATTGAGTTTCTATTTAAAAGATTTTTCAAAAAAGATTTGCTGATCATTTTGAATTTCATCATTTAATTGATTAAGCTATAACCGCATATACATGCATTAATGCCGTATATTATGCATCGGCATACATAACAAAACAACTCTTCCATTTGTTTTTGGAAAGGCCAAATATCATATATCCTACCATATTACATTAAAAAAAGTATCTGTATGATGATCCAGTGTTGAAATAAATTGATGAGATTTCATCGTATTTAGACAATCTGATTTCTTTGGACATAAAGAGATAAAGAAGCCATTGCGATTGCCGGAAAGACTAGGCCCACTAAAGGAACAAAAATAGAGGGAAAGTTCAAATCTATCATAGAATGGGTACCTCAATTTCATATTTGTGCCTATTCTAAATTCTAATTATAAAGATATATTCTAATAAGTCTATCTATTCATTATTAATATTAATCTATTAAAATATTAATCTATTAAAAAGAAATTAGAAAGAATCTTTCTATTTTCTTTATTTGATTTGAGATTTCTTCTTTCTTTTTATTTAGTATTTTATTTTCATTTTTTCGATATATTTTTTTATCTCTTTTTAGTTGTTCTATATATGAATAATGAATATGTCAAAAGAACGGAAAAAATCATTTTTATTTCCCTAATTTCTCGGAAGGAGAAATAAATTCTTTTTTATCTTGTCGATAGAGGGATGCTTATTTCTAATCAGGAAGAGAGATAGAATAAAAAAAGGATCCAGTCATTATACAAAACTTCTGACTCTTACTACACTTATAACTGATGTCTCCAAAGAAAACACCATCTTCTTAGTTTTGTTTTTTTCATTATAATGAACTAAATTCGTATTCGCTACAAATAAAAATAACTGAAGCTAATGTTATACTTCCATTTGAAAATGAAGTATTTCAATCTTTTTGAAATTTTTTTTTTGAATCTTGATTCAAGGGAAGGAAACCGTGTAACTGAAATAACTCATTCAGAACACCTTTTAAAAGATTACGTGGTACAATTGGGTCGAATAAGCCCTTATGGAATAAAGACTCAGCTGCTTGTGAACCGTCGGGTACTGTCTTTTTCAATGTTTGTTCAATTACTCTTTTACCCGCAAACGCAATGTAGGCATTAGGTTCAGCAATAATGATATCTCCCAACATACCAAAACTTGCTGTAACTCCGCCAGTTGTAGGAGATGTAAGGATTGATACATAAAATAACTTTTTCTTTGATTGATAATCATATGAAGCAGAAGATATTTTAGCCATTTGCATTAAGCTCAAACTCCCTTCTTGCATGCGTGCTCCTCCAGAAGCACACACAATAATGACAGGTAGAGATCTATTAGTAGCATACTCGATCAAACGGGTGATTTTCTCACCTACTACGGATCCCATACTACCTCCCATAAACTGAAAATCCATAACTCCAATTGCTATGGGAATACTGTTTAGTTGACCTACGCCCGTTTGAACAGCTTCAGTTAAACCCGTTTTTATTTGATAAAAAGAAATGCGATCTATATAAGGTTCCTCCTCTGAATGAAATTCAATGGGGTCTATGGAGACCATATCTTCATCCATAGGCTCCCAAGTGCCAGGATCTATAAAGAGTTCAATTCTATCTGAACTACTCATTTTCAAATGATATCCGCAGTATTCACAAATATTCATTTTTGAACTAAAAAATTTTTTATAATTTAATCCATAACAATTCTCACATTGAATCCATAACTTTTTGTATTTTGTATTTAGATCGAAATCCTTAGATTTTTCTCTTCTATTTAAATAACTGCTACTAGTTTTGATACTAGAATTTCCATTTTCAATACTACTTGTACTTTCCGTACAAATGAAACTATAAATGTAACTGTCGATATCACTATAAATGTCACTATTAAGACTGATTTCAAAGCGAAGATAACTATCAATGCAACTATTAATGTGATTATTCCAATTAGATTGAGTATCATACATGGAATAATAATAATAGTAGTAATTACTACTATTAGACCCACTATTCAAATAACTAGGTAGTTCACTCAAAAAATAACTAGCATTGTCAATATCAAAAATCTTATTTTTAATATCAAAATATACAGAATAAGTGTCACCATTACTATTTCTAATTAAAAAAGTATGATCAGAGATCAAACTCCAAAGATTCCTGCTATCAAATAAAGAATTTAGATAATGAATATTACTGAAACTATAACTGTCCCAACTAGGAATCTTTTTATCCGCATCTTTTCGAAGAGTTTCTTTACTTCCACTGGTATGTCCAAGAGCATCAAGACTATCCATTGATTTACTTAGTCCACACTTATGTTCTAACTTCTTGTTAGACAACATTGAATTGAACCAATATTTTTTCATAGATTATTTATGCCCCTATTTTATGATTTTATGAAAACCTAATACTAATAGATGAATAGTCATTCGATGAAGAAAAAATCATTTTACTATTTCTTTTTTTTTATTTCTCATCAGAATTCAAATAAAGCATATGATCCAATGTTAATGAAAAACGAGCGAGTCTTGAAAAGAAAGGATTCTCTTTTTGAGGAATCTGGTGAATCATTTCAATATT